ATTTTATGAAAAAAATATCTTTTATCATATAATTTATTATTTTTAGGAAAAAAATAATATTTTTTTATAAAACTAAATTATTACTGACATACAAATTAAATAATTTAATTTAGTATGAGTGCGTTGTATATAAATAAAAGTTTATCCATTAAACATTTATATGTTTAACTATAAATATTTAATAAATTTTAAATTACATTTAAAAACTATATTCAAGAATATATTTTTAAATGTAATTTAAAATTTACATTAAATATTTATCAAATAATATTTTAATAAATATATGTAACTCGATTATTTATATTAAAATAAATATACATTATATATATATATATTTATTAAATATACAATTATTAAACATAAGGATATAATATTTAACTAAATATTGCTTTGTATAATTAAGTAAAAACCTTCTATAATTATATTATCTTTAATAATATAGATTTTAATTTATATTTAAATCATTATTTATATAAATTAGGGTTTTTTTTGAAATAATATTAATGTATTTATAAAAATATTAATATTTAGACATATAGATTATCTATATATATATATATATATTAAAAAAAAAAAAAAAAAAAAAAAATTTAATTTATAAATTTTATAAAATCATTTACTTATTTAAGTTATCTAATTTATTTATTAATATAACTTAATAATTTATAAATTAATTTACTTATTAAAATTATTTAATTGTATAAAAATTTTATAAAAATTTATATTAATTTTAATTATTTAATAAAATATTAATTATATATTAAATTTATTAAAATTTAAAATTTWTAAATTTAAAAATAAAACTGAGTTTTTTTTTCAATTATTATTATAAATTATTTAAATTTTAATTTAGAAATATTATTTATTTAGGGGATAAATAATATATTTAAATATAAAATATAATTTTAATAAAAAAAATAGTTGATTTTTTTCGGGAGYTATTACTTAATTATAATTATTTAATATAATATGATTTATAAAATTTTTATTACTAATTAATATTATTTAAAAATATATTAATAATTTATTATTTTTATATTATAAATTATTAAATTATTTTAAAAGTTTTATTTTAGCTTAAGAAATTTATTATTAATTTATATTATATGTAAATTTTTGTGTGAACTAATGTTTATTTAAAAAATAAATTTTATTAAAATTATTTGCAATAATTAATATTATTAGTTAAAGAAATTTAGAAATAGAAATATTAATTTAATATTGACTTAATTTGTGCCAGCAGTTGCGGTTATACAAATAATATAAATAAATTTTATTAATAAAAGTTAAATTGTTAAATTTATAAAATAAAAATAAATTTATTAAGTGAAATTTTAAATTTATAATATATTTATAATATAATAATTATTAAAGCTTATAATTTTCAATAATAAACTAGGATTAGATACCCTATTATTTGAAATGTAATTTAATTTATTTGAGTAGTATTAGTTAAATTCTTGAAACTTAAAAAATTTGGCGGTATTTTAGTCTATTCAGAGGAACTTGTTTTTTAATCGATAATCCACGATGTACCTTACTTAAAATTGTTATTCAATTTATATATCGTTGTTATTAGAATATTTTATAAGAATAATAATTTTCTATATTTTTTATTAAAATTAATATCAAATCAAGGTGTAGTTTATTTTTAAGTATAAATGAGTTACAATAAATATATTTTTGGATTTAAATATGAAAAATTTAATGAAATTGGATTTGATAGTAAAATTATAAAGATAAATAATTTGATTTTAGCTCTAAAATATGTACATATCGCCCGTCACTCTTGTTATTAAAATAAGATAAGTCGTAACATAGTAGATGTACTGGAAAGTGTATCTAGAATCAATTTAAAGCTTAATTAGAAAAGCATTTCATTTACATTGAAAAGAATTTTGTGCAATTCAATATAAATTGATTAATATTTATTTATTAATTTATTTATTTTTTTTTATAAATTATTAAAAATAATTATAAAGTTTATTGTTTAAGTATAATATATAGAATAAATAAATTTAATAATAGTTTATTAGTATTGTGAAATAAAATTGAAATATTATGAAAAATTTTTATTTTAAAAGAAAATTTAATTTATTGTATCTTGTGTATCAGAGTTTATTAAATAAATAATATTAATTAATATTTTTCTCGATTTTAAAAGATTTAATAAATTATAAAATTTAATGTGATAAAATTATTTTAAATAATTTATTAGAAATGAAATGTTATTCGTTTTTAAATATATCTAGTTTTTTAAGAAATAAATTTAATTTAATTTTAAAAATTTATTTATTTAGTTATTTTTAATTAAATAATTTTTTAAATTTAATATTTTATGGGATAAGCTATAAAATAAATTTTTATAAATAATAAATAAAATTAAAATATTATATGTTTAGAATTATCAATTTATATTAAGTTTGTTATAAATTAATTTTTATATTTAAATTATTTATTATATTTTAAATTTTTATTAAAATATTTATTTTAATTTTAAAAATAAAGAAATAATGATAAAATTAGTATATTATTAATATAAAATTAAATTTTTTAATGATAAGTTTAAATAAAGAATTCGGCAAAAATAATATTCGCCTGTTTAACAAAAACATGTCTTTTAGAATTTAATTTAAAGTCTAACCTGCCCAATGAATTTTTTTAATGGCCGCAGTATCTTAACTGTGCAAAGGTAGCATAATCATTAGTCTTTTAATTGAAGGCTGGAATGAATGGTTGGACGAAATATTAACTGTTTCATTTAAAATTATAATAAAATTTTATTTTTCAATCAAAAAGTTGAAATATTATTAAAAGACGAGAAGACCCTATAAATCTTTATATATTATTATATTTTAATTTTAAAGATTATTTTAATTTTAATAAAATAATATATTTTATTGGGGTGATATTAAAATTTAATTAACTTTTAAACTTTAAAACATTAATTTATGAATAATTGATCCATTTTTAATGATTATAAAATTAAGTTACTTTAGGGATAACAGCGTAATTTTTTTGGAGAGTTCATATTGATAAAAAAGATTGCGACCTCGATGTTGGATTAAGATATAAATTTAGGTGCAGTAGTTTAAATTTTAAGTCTGTTCGACTTTTAAAATCTTACATGATCTGAGTTCAAACCGGTGTAAGCCAGGTTGGTTTCTATCTTTAATTAATTAAAATATTTTAGTACGAAAGGATTAAATATTTAAATAATTTATTTTTAAATAATGAATTTAATTAATTTTTAAAAACTATTTTGGCAGATTAATGTAATAAATTTAGAATTTATAAATGTAATTTATATTACAAATAGTACTTGTTTTATATAGAAATTGTTTTATTTTTAATTATAAGTTTAATATTAATTATTTGTGTTCTAGTAAGAGTAGCTTTTTTAACTTTATTAGAACGTAAAGTTTTAGGATATATTCAAATTCGAAAAGGACCAAATAAAGTTGGATTAATAGGAATTCCTCAACCTTTTTGTGATGCAATTAAATTATTTACAAAAGAACAAACTTATCCTTTAATATCTAATTATATTTCTTATTATTTTTCACCAATTTTTTCTTTATTTTTATCTTTATTATTATGAATATGTATACCATTTTTTATTAAATTATTTTCATTTAATTTAGGATTATTATTTTTTATATGTTGTACAAGATTAGGGGTTTATACTGTAATAATTGCTGGGTGATCTTCAAATTCTAATTATGCATTATTAGGAGGTTTACGTTCTGTTGCACAAACAATTTCTTATGAAGTTAGATTAGCATTGATTTTATTATCTTTTGTATTTTTAATTAATAATTATAATATAATAATATTTTATTATTATCAAACTTATTTATGATTTTTTATTATTTTATATCCTTTAGCTTTTATTTGATTAATTATTTCTTTAGCTGAAACTAATCGAACTCCATTTGATTTTGCAGAAGGAGAATCAGAATTAGTTTCTGGATTTAATGTAGAATATAGAAGTGGAAGATTTGCATTAATTTTTTTATCTGAATATGCAAGAATTTTATTTATAAGAATATTATTTAGTTTAATTTTTTTAGGAGGTGATGTTATGAATTTTATATTTTATTTTAAATTAATATTTATTTCTTTTATTTTTATTTGAGTACGAGGTACTTTACCTCGATTTCGTTATGATAAATTAATATATTTAGCTTGAAAGAGATTTTTGCCTTTTTCTTTAAATTATTTAATATTTTTTATTGGATTAAAAATTTATTTAATTAATTTTGTTTAATTAATTATTTTTAGTAAAGTTAATAGAAAATTAAAGTTTCTATATTATGTTTTCAAAACATATACTTATTCAAGTTCATTAACTATATTAATTTAATAAAATTATCTCACCATTTTGATATTAAAGGATTAATTAAATAGTATGAAAAATATAAAACAGTTAATACTTGTCCAATTAAAACATAAGGATCTTCTACTGGTCGAGCTCCAATTCATGTTAATAAAATAATAATAGTTACTATAATTCAAAATAAAATTTGGTTAATAGGATAAAATTCAATTCCTCGAAATTTTCTTAAAGAAAAAAATGGTATAATTATTAAAATAGCAATAGATATAACTAATGCAATTACTCCACCTAATTTATTAGGAATAGAACGTAGAATTGCGTATGCAAATAAAAAATATCATTCTGGTTGAATATGAATAGGAGTAACTAAAGGATTAGCAGGAATAAAATTATCTGGATCTCCTAATATGTAAGGATTTAATAATGTTAATATAGTTAATAATATTAGTATAATAATAAATCCTGTAATATCCTTATAAGAAAAATAAGGATGAAATGGAATTTTATCTAAATTTGAATTTAGTCCTATTGGATTATTAGATCCTGTTTGATGTAGAAATAATAAATGAATTATTACAGCTGCTAATACAATAAAAGGTAAAATAAAATGGAATGTGAAAAATCGTGTTAAAGTGGCATTATCAACTGCAAATCCTCCTCAAATTCATTGTACTAAATCTAACCCTAAATAAGGAATAGCAGATAATAAATTAGTAATTACTGTAGCTCCTCAAAAAGATATTTGTCCTCAAGGTAAAACATAACCTATAAAAGCTGTTGCTATTACTAAAAATAAAATAATTGTTCCTGATAGTCATGTAGGAGTAAATATATATGATCCATAATATATTCCTCGTCCTACATGTAAATAAATACAAATAAAGAAAAAAGATGCACCATTTGCATGTAGAGTTCGTAATAATCATCCATAATTTACATTTCGACAAATATGGTCAACACTATTAAATGCTATATTAATATCAGCTGTATAGTGTATAGCTAAAAATAAACCTGTTAAAATTTGAATAATTAAACATAATCCTAATAATGAACCAAAATTTCATCATATAGAAATATTTACTGGTGATGGTAAATCAACTAAAGCATTATTAGCAATTTTTAAAATAGGATGGTTGGTACGTAAAGGTATATTCATTTGTTAATTAATTAATTTATTGATCGAATAGGACCATAAAATAATTTAGTAATTTTTACAGTAGCAATTAATGTAATTAATAAATAATTAATTAATAATAATGTAATTATATTTGTTGGATAATTATATAATTTATTTAAATTTAATGTATTTTCAGAAATATAACTATTTAAATAAATAATTGAATTTATTTCATTATTTATTTGATTAAATATAATTATTAATTTATCTATAAAAATAACTATAATTATTAATAAAATTAATATTGTAATTATTATAGTTAATATTTTTATTGATAAAGAAAATATTTCATTTGATGCTAATGATGTAACGTAAATAAATAAAACAAGTATTCCTCCAATAAAAATTAAAAATAAGATATAAGAAAATCAGAAACTTTTTGTTATTAAACCTGAAATACAACAAATTATTGTTGTTTGAATTAATAATATTAATCCTATTCTTAAAGGATGATTTATTTGTAAAAATATAAAAGCTATTATTAAAATTAAAATATATAAAATAAGTTGTATAATATCAAGAAATAGTTTAAATAAAATATTAATTTTGGAGATTAATGATAAAGATTTTTCTTTTTTCTTGAAGTTTTAAAAGAAAATATTCTTATTTTTGATTTACAAGACCAATGTTTTATTTAAACTATAAAAACTAATGATAATATTAATTAATTGAGGATTACCTTTTTTTTTAATAATAATAGGAATTTTTGTTTTTATTTCTAATAGAAAACATTTATTATCAATATTATTAAGATTAGAATATATTGTTTTATCTTTATTTTATTTATTATTTGTTTATTTAAATATATTAAATTTTGAAAGATATTTTAGTATAGTTTTTATAACATTTAGAGTTTGTGAAGGGGTGTTAGGATTATCAATTTTGGTATCAATAATTCGAATATATGGAAATGATTATTTTCAATCTTTTAATATTTTACAATGTTAAAAATTTTATTTATATTAATTATAATATTTCCATTTTGTTTTATAACAAATATATTTTGAATGGTTCAAAATATATTATTTTTAATAATATTTATTTTAATTTTATATAATTATTTTACTAATTATTGAATAATAATTTCTTATTTTATAGGTATAGATTTACTTTCTTATGGAATAATTTTGTTAAGTTTTTGAATTTGTGCTTTAATATTAATAGCAAGTTATTCAATTAATAAGTATAAAAATTATGAAAAATTATTTTTATTAAATTTTTTAACATTATTATTAATATTATATTTAACTTTTAGTAGAATAAATATATTTATATTTTATTTATTTTTTGAATGTAGATTAATTCCTACATTATTATTAATTTTAGGTTGAGGGTATCAACCTGAACGTTTACAAGCTGGTATATATTTATTGTTTTATACTTTATTGGTATCATTACCTATACTAGTCGCAATTTTTTATATTTATAATAATTATAATACAATAGAATTTTATTTAATTAATAATTATAATATAAATTATATAATTTTATATTTTTCTTTAATTTTATCATTTTTAGTAAAAATACCAATATTTTTAGTTCATTTATGATTACCTAAGGCTCATGTTGAAGCTCCTGTTGCTGGTTCTATAATTTTAGCAGGGATTATATTAAAATTAGGAGGTTATGGATTATTACGATTTTTCTTTTTTTTACAGATTTTAGGATTTAAGTATAATTATTTATTTATTAGAATTAGACTAGTAGGAGGAGTTTTAGTAAGTTTAATTTGTTTACGACAAACTGATTTAAAGGCATTAATTGCATATTCTTCTGTTGCTCATATGGGAATTGTATTAAGAGGATTAATAACAATAACTTATATAGGAATTTGTGGATCTTATACATTAATAATTGCTCATGGGTTATGTTCTTCTGGATTATTTTGTTTAGCAAATATTACTTATGAACGGTTAGGTAGTCGAAGTTTATTAATTAATAAGGGGTTATTAAATTTTATACCTTCAATAACTTTATGATGGTTTTTATTATGTTCAGCAAATATAGCAGCTCCTCCTACATTAAATTTGTTAGGAGAAATTTCTTTATTAAATAGAATTGTTAGATGATCAATATTAACAATGTTATTATTAATTTTTACATGTTTTTTTAGTGCAGCTTATACTTTATATTTATATGCTTATAGACAACATGGAAAATTATATTCAGGAGTTTATTCTTTTAGAATAGGATATATTCGAGAATATTTAATATTATTTTTACATTGATTTCCATTAAATTTATTAGTACTTAAATCTGAGATAAGATTATTATGATTATAAATTTAAATAGTTTAAAAAAAATATTGATTTGTGGTGTCAATGATAAGAATTATTCTTTTTAAATCATGAAATATTTATCAATTTGTTTAATAAATTTTATTATATTATTATTTATAAGAATTACTTTATTTATAAATTCATTATATTTTTTAATAAATGATATAGTTTATTTTTTAGAATGAGAATTAGTTTCTTTAAATTCAATAAATATTGTTATAACTTTTTTATTTGATTGAATAAGTTTAATATTTATATCTTTTGTTTTATTAATTTCTTCTTTAGTAATTTATTATAGAAAAGAATATATAATTCATGATAAAAATATTAATCGATTTATTATATTAGTATTAATATTTGTTTTATCAATAATATTTTTAATTATTAGTCCGAATTTAATTAGAATTTTATTAGGATGGGATGGGTTAGGATTAGTTTCTTATTGTTTAGTAATTTATTTTAATAATGTAAAATCTTATAATGCTGGTATATTAACTGCATTAATAAATCGAGTAGGAGATGTATTTTTATTATTAGCTATTGCTTGAATATTAAATTATGGTAGATGAAATTATGTATTTTATTTAGAATACATAATAAATGATAAAGAAATATTAATTATTATAATTTTAGTAACTAGTGCAGCTATAACTAAAAGTGCTCAAATTCCATTTTCTTCTTGATTACCAGCTGCTATAGCAGCTCCTACACCTGTATCAGCATTAGTACATTCATCTACTTTAGTAACAGCTGGAATTTATTTATTAATTCGGTTTAATATTTTATTATGTAATACATTTATAAGTCAATTATTATTATTATTAGCTGGGTTAACTATATTTATATCAGGATTAGGAGCTAATTTTGAGTTTGATTTAAAAAAAATTATTGCTTTGTCTACTTTAAGTCAATTAGGATTAATAATAATAATTTTATCAATAGGATATTATAAATTAGCTTTTTTTCATTTATTAACTCATGCATTATTTAAAGCATTATTATTTATATGTGCAGGAGCTATTATTCATAATATAAATAATTCTCAAGATTTACGATTAATAGGTGGGTTAGTTTTATTTATACCTTTAACTTCTTCATGTTTTAATGTTGCTAATTTAGCTTTATGTGGTATACCATTTTTAGCTGGGTTTTATTCAAAGGATTTAATTTTAGAAATTGCTTCTTTAAGAATAATTAATATATTTATTTATTATTTATTTTTTTTTTCAACTGGATTAACTGTATGCTATTCATTACGATTAGTATATTATTCAATAACAGGAGATATAAATTGTAGTTCTATAAATGTTTTAAGTGATGAAAGTTGAATTATATTAAAAGGTATATTAGGATTAGTATTTATAAGAATTATTGGTGGAAGTATATTAAGATGATTAATATTTCCAAGACCTTATATAATTTCTTTACCATATTATATAAAGTTTATAACTTTATTTGTTTGTATTGTAGGTGGATTAATTGGATATTTAATTTCTAATATATCTTTATTTACAAAAAATAAATCTTTAAGAAATTATTATATTAGTATATTTTCTGGTTCTATATGATTTATACCTTATATTTCGACATATGGAATTATTAATTATTCATTAAAAATTGGTATAAATGTTGTAATAAATTTTGATCAAGGATGGTCTGAATTTATAGGAAGACAAAATTTATATAAACAATTAACAATTAATTCTCAATTTTTGAATTTTTTACAAAATAATAATTTAAAGGTTTATTTAATAATTTTTATTTTATGATTTATTATTTTAGTATTATTTTTAATTTTATTATAATTTAAATAGCTTATATTATTAGAGTATAACACTGAAGATGTTAGGGAGATTATTTAATCTTTAAATATTAAATAACTAATATTAGTAATTTATAAAATAATAATTATTTTTTTTTACAATGAAAATGTAAGGTTTTATTTAAACTATATAAATTAGAAATATAAATGGAATTAAACCATTAAAATAAAAAGTTAGCAGCTTTTATTTGATCAACATATTTCTTTAATTGGAATAAATTATTCATTTTTATCATTAACAGTGATATACCTCTATTTTGGTTTCAATTAATATAGAAAATTTAAAAGAATAAGGGTATAAAATACCTAAGATTAGGTCGAAACTAATTACAATAAATCGTTTCATATTCAAGGTAAATTTAATTAATAAATAATTTTTGAATGCAAATCAAATGTTATAATATTTAACTATAACCCTAATTAATTTGATCAATTTAGTATTCCTTGATTTCATTCATGGTATAAACCAATTAATAAAATCAAAATGAAAATAATTGAAGTAATAGATCAATATATTAAGTTAGAAAATTTTAAAATTAAAATCATTGGTAGAATTAAAGCAATTTCTACATCAAAAATTAAAAAAATAATTGTAATTAAAAAAAACTTTAATGAAAATGGTAAACGTGATGAAGATATTGGGTCAAATCCACATTCAAAAGGAGAACTTTTTTCTCGATCTCTATAAGATTTTTTTGATAAAATAGATGCTAATAACATTACTACTATTGATAATGTTATAATAATTAAAGAAATTAAAACAATAGAAAAAATTATTTATATTATTTTAATAATAAACCTTATGATTGGAAGTCATATATACTTTTATACTATATAAATATATTATCCTCCTCATCAATAAATTGATACATATAAAAATAATCAAACAATATCTACAAAATGTCAATATCATGCAGCTGCTTCAAATCCAAAATGATGAGTTTTAGAAAAATGATTATTTAAATGACGAATTAAACAAATTAATAAAAATGTTGTTCCAATTAAAACATGAATTCCATGGAATCCAGTTGCTATAAAAAATGTAGATCCATAAACAGCATCTGAAATATTAAAAGAAGCTTCTATATATTCATATGCTTGTAAAATAGTAAAATAAATTCCTAATAAAACAGTAAAAAATAATCCTTGAGTAGTTTGTGAAAAATTTCCACTTATTAAACTATGATGAGCTCAAGTAACTGTAATTCCTGATGTTAATAAAATAGTTGTATTTAATAATGGAATTTGGAAAGGATTAAAAGGAATAATTCCTAAAGGAGGTCAAATAGAACCTAATTCAATAGAAGGAGAAAGTCTTCTATGAAAAAAAGCTCAAAAAAAAGAAGAAAAAAATAAAACTTCTGATAAAATAAATAAAATTATTCCTCAACGTAATCCTGTTGTTACAGAAAAAGTATGAAGACCTTGGAATGTTCCTTCACGTGATACATCACGTCATCATTGGTAAACAGTTAAAATAGTAATTGTTGTTCCTAATATTATTAATGATATATCATATTGATGGAATCATTTAACTAATCCAGAAACTATTGTTATTGTTCCAATTGCTCCTGTTAAAGGTCATGGACTATAATCTACTAAATGAAATGGATGATTTGAATGTGTTGACATTTTATATTTAAATTACTTCACTAGAATATAATGTTCTTAATACTGCAAATACATATGATTGAATAATAGCTACTGCTGATTCTAAAACTAGTAATAAAATTTGTACAATTAATAAAACAATAATAATTACAGAAGATAAAGAAGGTCCAGTATTTCCTAATAAAGTTATTAATAAATGTCCTGCAATTATATTTGCAGTTAATCGAACTGCTAAAGTTCCAGGTCGAATAACATTACTAATAGTTTCAATACATACCATAAATGGTATTAAAATACCAGGAGTACCTTGAGGTACTAAATGAGCAAATATATGTTGAGTATTATTAATTCATCCATAAATTATAAAAGCTAATCATAAAGGTAAAGCTAAAACTAATGTTAATGTTAAATGACTAGTTCTGGTAAAAATATAAGGGAATAATCCTATAAAATTATTAAATAAAATTATTCTAAATAGAGAAATAAAAATAAGTGTTATTCCTTTTTGATTAGGATTACCTAATAAAACTTTAAATTCTTTATGAAGAGTAATTAAAATATTATTTCAGATAATATGATATCGAGAAGGTAAAAATCAATATATAGAAGGAATTATTAATAATCCAATAAAAGTTCTTAATCAATTTAAAGATAAACTAAAAATACTAGAAGAAGGGTCAAATACAGAAAATAAGTTACTTATCATTTTCAATTTATAGAAATTTTATTAATATTAAATAATTTTTTAGATTTAGAAGAATTAGGAGTATAAATAAAATAATTTATTATATTAAATAGAATAAAAATAATTCTAAAAAAAATAAATAATGATAATCATCTAATAGGACTTATTTGAGGAATCAAAAAATATTATATAATAATAATAATTTTAGTTTGACATACTAATGTTATAATATTTAACTAATTTTTTTTTTTTTTTTTTTTTTTTCATTAAAAGTAATTGCTAAATTACTATAACATGGTTTAAGAGACCAGTACTTGCTTTCAGTCATTTAATGTTAATTTATGTTAGAAATTCATTTAATAAAAAAATTGGTTGGAACACTTTCAATAACAATAGGTATAAAACTATGATTAGCTCCACAAATTTCTGAACATTGACCAAAAAATAAACCTGGGCGGTTAATAAAGAAATTAGTTTGATTTAATCGACCAGGTGTACCATCAATTTTTACACCTAGAGCAGGAACTGTTCATGAATGAATAACATCAGCTGCAGTTACTAAAATTCGAATTTGAGAATTTATAGGTAATACAATTCGATTATCTACATCTAATAATCGGAATCTATCAATATTTAATTCATTAGTAGGAATTATATATGAATCAAATTCAATATTTATAAAATCAGAATATTCATAACTTCAGTATCATTGATGACCAATAGATTTTAATGTAATAGAAGGTTCATTAATTTCGTCTATTAAATATAATAAACGTAAGGATGGGAAAGCAATAAATAATAAAATAAATGTTGGTAAAATAGTTCAAATTATTTCAATTGTTTGTCCATGTAATAAATAACGATTAGTATAACTATTAAAAAATATTATAACTATTATATAAGCTACTATTACTGTAATTATTACTAAAATTAGTATTGTATGATCATGAAAAAAAGTTAATTGTTCTATTAAAGGTGAAGCTCTATCTTGTAAATTTAAATTTGCTCATGTTGCCATTATTTTCTAATAAAAGTAAAATACTTTATATATGAAGCTTAAATCCATTGCACTAATCTGCCATATTAGAAATTAGATAATAATGGTAATTCAGAATAACTATGTTCTGCAGGAGGAATATTTTGGTATCATTCAATTGAAGAATTTAATTGTATAGAATAAATTACTTGTCGTTGTTTAATTATACTTTTTCAAATAATAATTATAAATATAATAATTCCTACCAATGAAATTGTTGATCCAATTGTTGATACTACATTTCATGTAGTATAAGCATCAGGATAATCAGAGTAACGACGAGGTATACCAGCTAATCCTAAAAAATGTTGAGGAAAAAAAGTTAAATTTACTCCAATAAATATAATAAAAAATTGAGTTTTTAATCACTTTATATTTAATGTTAAACCTGTAAATAATGGGTATCAATGAATAAAACCTGCTATAATAGCAAATACTGCTCCTATTGATAAAACATAATGAAAGTGTGCAACTACATAATATGTATCATGTAAAATAATATCAATAGAAGAGTTTGCTAAAACAACTCCTGTAAGTCCTCCAACTGTGAATAAAAATACAAATCCTAATGATCATAAAATTGCTGGAGTATAAATTAATTGTGTTCCATGAAGAGTAGCTAATCAACTAAAAATTTTAATTCCTGTAGGAATAGCAATAATTATTGTTGCTGATGTAAAATAGGCTCGTGTATCAACATCTATTCCAACTGTAAATATATGATGTGCTCATACAATAAACCCTAATAATCCAATAGCTAATATAGCGTAAATTATTCCTAAAGAACCAAATGTTTCCTTTTTTCCACATTCTTGACTAATAATATGAGAAATCATTCCAAATCCTGGAAGAATTAAAATATAAACTTCAGGATGTCCAAAAAATCAAAATAAATGTTGATATAAAATTGGATCTCCTCCTCCAGCTGGGTCAAAGAAAGATGTATTTAAATTTCGATCTGTTAAAAGTATAGTAATTGCTCCTGCTAATACAGGTAAAGATAAAAGTAATAATAAAGCAGTAATTACTACTGATCATACAAATAAAGGTATTCGATCATATGAAATTCCATTTGATCGTATATTAATTACTGTTGTAATAAAATTTACAGCCCCTAAAATTGATGATATTCCTGCTAAATGTAATGAAAAAATTGCTAAATCTACAGAAGCTCCACCATGAGCAATTCTTGCAGAAAGAGGTGGATAAACTGTTCATCCAGTTCCTGCTCCATTTTCAACTATACTACTTACTAAAAGTAATGTTAGAGAAGGAGGTAATAATCAGAAACTTATATTATTTATTCGGGGGAAAGCTATATCAGGAGCTCCTAATATTAAAGGAACTAATCAATTACCAAATCCTCCAATTATAATAGGTATTACTATAAAAAAAATTATAACAAAAGCATGTGCAGTAACAATTACATTATAAATTTGGTCATCTCCAATTAATGCTCCTGGATGACCAAGTTCTATACGAATTAAAATACTTAAAGAAGTTCCTACTATTCCAGCTCAAGCTCCAAATAGAAAATATAATGTTCCAATATCCTTATGATTAGTTGAGAATAATCATTGTCGCAATAATTTAAAATTATTATAAATGTAATAAAAAAGTAAATGATTAAATGGCTGAAGTATAGGCGATAGACTGTAAATTTATTTATAAGAATTATTCTTTTTAATCAAATTTTAAACTTTATATTCAATAATGATATTAGATTGCAATTCTAAAGGAATAACTAATAGTTATTAAAGTTTAATTTTATAAAATTTATAAAACTTAAAAGATTTATCTTATATTTATAACTTTGAAGGATATTAGTTTTAATTAACTTAAAGTTTTAAATTAAATAAAATATAAAACTAATAATAAAAAGTCCAAAAGTTGAAAAAAAAGAAAATATTAAATAGATATTTATTAAAAAATTTTTTCAATAAATAGTATAATTTCAATTATTTTCATAATAATTTAATATAAAAGCTGTATAACATAAACGTAAATAAAAAAATAATGTAATTAATGTTATAATAATTATCAAAGTTATTAAAAATAATTGATTATTAAAAGTTAAATATTGAATTGTTATTCATTTTGGAATAAATCCTAAAAAAGGTGGTAATCCACCTAAAGATAATAGATTAATAAATATAGAAAATTTAAAATATTTATTAAATATAAACAATGAAAATAATTGATTAATATGGAATAATTTAAATATTCTGAATAAAAAAATTAAATTAAAAGATAAAAATCTATAAAATAAAAAATAATTAATTCATAAAGATTCATTAGAAAATATTCTTATAATTATTCATCCTAAATGGTTAATAGAAGAAAAAGTTATTAATTTTCGTAAAGAAGTTTGATTTAATCCACCTAATGACCCAATTATAACTGATAAAATAATACATCAAAATAATATTAATTTAATTATTAAATAAGAAATTAATATTAAAGGTGCAATTTTTTGTCATGTTATTAAAATTAAAGCATTTATTCAATTTAATCCTTCTATTACATTAGGAAATCAAAAATGAAAAGGAGCTGTCCCACTTTTTATTAATAATGCAGAAAGAATTATTATTGAAATATAATTATTTTCTTCATTAAAAAAATAATTATTTATATAATTATTTTGATAAAGAAATAAAATTGACGAAAATAGTAAAATAGATGAAGCTAAAGCTTGAGTTAAAAAATATTTTAATGAAGCTTCATTTGATATTAAGTTATTATCTCTTATTAGGGGGATAAAAGATAATAAATTAATTTCTAAACCTATTCAAGCTCCTAGTCAGGAATTTGCTGAAATAGTAATTATTGTTCTTATTATTAAAATAAAAATAAATAAAATTTTAGATGAATTATTAAAAATTAAAAAGAAAAGGATTAAAACCTTTATAAGTGGGGTATGAACCCAATAGCTTAATTAGCTTATCTTTTTATAATTATATTTTAGTGTATGATGCACATGAGTTTTTGATACTTTTAGAAATGGTTTAATTCCATTAAATATAATGAATATAATATTAATTATATGATTTACTCTATCAAAGTAATCCTTTTGTCAGGCAATTCATT